GGAAGATTAAAGAAAGAGATTGTTCTTCTTCCAAAAAAAATTCTTCTAGGAATCCCGAACCTAATCTTCGCATAAAAGTGCGTACTGTACTTTTATGTTTACGAGCCAAAGTTCTAGCACATGAAAGTCGAAGTATATACTTTATACGATACAAAACCTGCTTCTTTGAAGATCCGCTGTGATAATGACAAAGATTTCTACATATCCGACAAAATCGATCAATAATATCAGAATCCGATAAATCGGTCCAGATCGGTTTACTTATAGGATTACCCAATATAGTACAAAATTGAGCTTTTGACAATGATCCAATAAGAGAAATAACTGGGGCTACGGTATCTAATTTATTAGTCAGAGTATTTATTAGAAATGAATTCTCTAGCATTTGATTTCTTACTACCAAAGGATTTTTTAGTACACTTGAAAAATACCCCAGAAAAGAAAAGGAATAGTTGGGTAATTGCTTTATATGGATCCTATAAGGTTGAAACCAAAAGTGAAAATAAGATTGCCAAAAATTCACAAGATGAAATTTCCATTTCTTCATCAGACTAAGAGTTCCTTTTGAAGCCAGAATCGCTTTTCCTTTATATCGAACATAATGTATGAAAGTATCTTTGAGGAACCATAGGATACTCTGAAAAGAATTACAACATACGACCATAAGATATTCTATTTTTCCAAAGAAAAGTGTTCGCTCAATAAAGATTCCAGAAGATATTGATCGTAAATAAGAAGACTGTTTACGAAGAAATAAGAATAGATATTCAAATTCATATACATAAGAATTATGCAGGAACCAAAAGAATCTTTTATTTCTTTTTGAAAAGACGTAAATAGATTTCTTTGAAGTAATCAGACTATTCAAATTATGATATTCGTGGAAAAACAATCGAAAGAAATGCAAAGAAGGAACATCTTTGATCCAGCATTGAAGGATTTGAACCAAGATTTCCAAATGTATAGGATGGGGTATTAGTAGATCTGACACATAATTTAAATGTGATAATTTATCCTCTAAAAAGGGAAATATTGAATGAATAGATCGTAAATTCTGAGATTTTGGTATTCGTTTTTCTTCAAGGGAAGATACTAATCGTGATGAGAATGGAATTTCCAGAATGACTCCAAAAACTTCTGATATCATTTGAGAATAAAAATGAGAAGAAAAAGAATTCTTGTGACCCCAAAATCCATTTTGGTTAAAATCATTCACCGAAGAAATCAAAGATTCCTGTTGGTACATTCGAGTAATTAAACGTTTCACAAGTACTAAACTATATTTATTGTCATAACCGACAATTTCCACAGGTTCGTAAAAAATCAAACTATTGAAGCTATGATAATGAACAAGTGAATAAATATACTCCTGAAGGAGTAGCGGATAGAGGAAGTTTTGTTGCCGAAATTTATCTTTTTTAAATCGAAATATCCTTGTCATTCTGCCATTTAAATACATTTCTACTGTAACCAAAAAAGGGAGGCACTTCTTGTGTTATGAAATGATACATAGTGCAATATGGTCAGAACGGCGTATGCATATGTTGTATTTCTCTTATACTAAAATAGTCTTTAGAATTTTAGAATAAACTAGAATAATAATAGAATAAAAGAAGAAATAAGAAGTAAAAGATTATCTAAAAGTAAGAACAAATAAAGAATATATACCCCGGAGACAGAGAGCCCAATCTACAGATCTTTTTGGTTTACCTTTCTATCCAATTTTGGTTTCTTTTCCTTGTTAAAGAAAACTAGACTAACAATAATAAAAATAAGAAAAAGGGTAAAGATCTTTTATTTTTGCAACCTAATCGCTCTTTTGACTTTGGAAAAAGATTCTTTTTTTATCACTATACTATTTCTTAGACACATCCGTCTCCAATCCACAATAAAGAATAATTAGGATTAATAAAAAAAAAAAAAAGAATCAATGGTCCACTCAAAATTCACAAGAGAACCTTTTCCCACATCAGGCACTAATATATTTTTAACGTATAATTAGTAATTTGATTGGGTAATCATTCAAATTAAGAAATGAAGCTCGTTGCTTTTTTGTCTTATTCGAATTGGAGCGATAAGACTCTATCCATTTATTCACTAGACCCAAAATACTTTACTGAACTTTCAAGATTAAAAAAAAAAGAAAAATTCTTCTTCTATTTATATTCTGAGTACTAGAAATCTTCTTTTTCTATGATTTTATTATTTTTTTTTTTTTACGACATGCTTTTTTTTCCATTCATTACCTTTCAGGATCAGTCGCGGTCTTATAAACTCTACCAATAGTCTAGACGAATTCCTTCATCCAAATGTGTAAAAGATCAAAGATCATAGTCGCAATTAAAAGCCGAGTACTCTACCGTTGAGTTAGCAACCCGGATCAATATGAAGTGTAGATATGATCGAAATAAAAAAAATCTAGCAAATTCATCCATTTTACTAAAGTGAAGGAAAGAGCCGATAGGGAATGAAATGGGGATAAAAAGATCTATTTATATACGATCAAATTATATTTGTTTGATACACCATTGTCAATATGAATGGACTTTTTAGAAAACAAATTTAAAGAAATTATATATAAATTTGTGTTGTATTTGAAAGAATAAAACTTCGAGCAGAAAGAAAAAGAAGTAATAAGGAAAAGGTAGAGATAGAAAAAATATGGCTTTCTTTACTAAAAAAAAAAGAAAGGTACAATACAAATATAAAAGAAAGGTTACCCCCCTTGTCGAGGGGGTTCCACAAAAATAAGCAAGAAAAAAATAAAAAAATATATAAAGAAGTAGAAAAAGAAAGGAGGAAACTTTAAATAAAGAATTACACAAAGATAGAGTAACTAGTACCTATCTTTGTGTAATTCTTTATTCATGATTCTTGTTTTTCCTTTCTCTTTTTTTTTCAAAAGAAATTCGAAATTCTTTAAAGAATTCTGCCTTCCTTAAAATATCATAAACAGTTCCTGTGGGTTGAACACCTTTTTCAAGTAAATATAAAATAGCAGGAACATTTGAATAAGTTTGATTCTTTATCGGATCATAAAAACCCACTTTTTGAAGATCTCTTCCTTCTCTTCGGGATCGAACATCAATTGCAACGATTTGATAGATAGCTCATTGGGATAGATGTAGATAAAAGATGCCCCCCTAGAAACGTATAGGAAGTTTTCTCCTCATACGGCTCAAGAAAAAATGATTCTATAAATTTATAGAAATGGATCCATAAAGAATTAGAGTGTAATTTGAGCCTTTTTTTCCTTCTTTACAGAAAAAGAAATTTCATTTTTACTCCTAACTCAAGTTGGATAGTTTTGAAAGAGTTCGAAAGGAAATCCTTCGAACTTCTTGAGCTGTCTCTACCCTATTTTTTTCTCCTTTCGGATCTATTTTTTTTTTTTTTACTCATTTTGATCCAATTGTTGAGAAAAGTTAAAATAGTGTTTCCTTGTTCCGGAATTTATTGTCTTTGCTTTTCGCTTTGTGAAATCATTGGGTTTAGACATTACTTCGGTGATACTTACTCCTTTTCAAAAAGGCAGCAACATACCTTTTGTTCTTTCTGTAAAAATCATACGAACGATTGATTCCTTTGTAATACACTCTTGATCTAAACAGTTTGAAAATTTCGATAAATTTTACTTTTTTTCATTTCACTTCATTTCAAACTTGTTCAAATTTGAACCTCTCCTTTTATCTATATTTATATATAGATGATATATTTACAAAGTTGGTCTAACTTATTGATTGTAACTAACCCTAGATTATTCCCCCGATAAATGAATGAATCATTTTTGCTCGAGCTCCATCATATGCTATACCTTTCTATACCATTAGTATCTTTATTTAGCAACCCAAGACAAATTCAATTAGGTTCCTAGCAGAACAAACTATGTCGAGACAAGAGCATCTTCATTCGTATAGAAGATGGTGGATGTCATAATCCACATCCAATCATGTCCTTCAAGTCGCACGTTGCTTTCTACCACATCGTTTCAAACGAAGTTTTACCATAACATGCCTCTCATTTTAATTTTGAACCGTATGCAATTGATTCAATATGGAATCATGAATAGTCATTGGCTGAACCGATACATAAGAATCTACACTTATATACACTTATATATAAGCGTTTATCCGGAAAAGATTTCACTGAAAATTACCCCATATTTTCTCATATGAAGAATATCACATGAAAAAGAATCAGGTTTAAGCAAACTTATTTACATCTTCAACAGATCTTTCGGGATTTTCTATATTTTCTATAATAAATATAATAAAAGATCCCCCTTTTTCGTTAAAAAAAGAAAGAAATTAGAAACCTAAAAAAAACCTTTGACTTTCTTTTCATTCAAATGAAAAACAAATCCCCCTGAATGGCTAAAAGTTTTTAGCCACTTTAACTCAATAATATACTAAACTAAATATTGAATATTTCATTGAAATATTCAATTATAGAATAATAATAGAATAATAAGATAATCTGAAATAATGAAAAAGAACGAAAGAATCAGCTATTCTTAATAAGAAAAATATACAATATTTTCTTATGTCATAATTATGTATATTTTATATTTTTTCATTTTTTATTTATGAAATATGATTTTCGAATTCTAATATTATGATTTACTTCTTTTTTACCATCTACAATTGAATCTGATTTTCATTTCTTATTTTCATTGAATTTAAAACATAATTATGGAGTAGAAAAAGTCTCATATAAGGTAAGATCAAAGAGAAAAAAAGAATCCTCAAATTATGAAAATTATGATCTTTTCGCATCCATCTCCATCTTAGAAAACAAAAAATCGTTAACAAAAGGAATCACAAATATTGAAGAATAAAATACTTGAGTAATTTAATAAATAAAGTAAAAAAAAAAGATATGATTATTAGAATTCAGATTGGATAACATTGTATCCAAAATTAAAAATTCAACAGAAAATTGTTGAATTAGATTTTCAATAGATAAGAATCTTTCGTCTTGGATGCAAACGATCTGGGACGGAAGGATTCGAACCTCCGAATAACGGGACCAAAACCCGTTGCCTTACCGCTTGGCCACGCCCCATTTTTAGTTGGTCTAAAAAAGACTAAGATAAATATTGGTTATTCGTCAATAACCAACCAAAAGAAATATAGGACATGTTGTCGCTAGGATTCAACACAATGGATATAGAATCAAAAAGATTAATTGATCATTACTTAGAATTCAATTAAGATATTGTATGAAAATAGAATTCTTTGTATTCTTATTTTATTGGGGAGAAGTCAAAGAAAAAGAAGAATTTATTTCTTTTATCTGCCTTTTTATTTTCAATTTTCCCTCAGAAAAACAATTCAATCCAATCTGATAATTTATTATCATTTCAATTTCATTTTAATTTTGAAGAACAAGAAAAGAATATTTGTTATGTTTAATATCTTTAGTTTAATCTGTCTCTGTCTTAATTCTACCCTTTATTTGAGTAGTTTCTTATTCGCCAAATTGCCCGAAGCTTATGCCTTTTTCAATCCAATTGTAGACGTTATGCCGGTTATCCCTGTACTTTTTCTTCTCTTAGCCTTTGTTTGGCAAGCTGCTGTAAGTTTTCGATAAGAATGAAATCTCTATTCAATTCAAGATTTCTTCGATAAAAAACAGATAAATTTTTGATTCTGAAAATCAATAAGATCATAAAGAATATTCAGATAAGTCTGGACATTAGGAACCCTCGATTCAAAAAGCGAAATTCTGGTATTTATTATTGAATTTGAATAAGGGAAGGGGCGATGATCTTGATCTTTAATCAGCTAATCAGCTGATTCTTTTTGTTCTGACTTTTCCTTTAGAAGATCCCATACAATACCTAATTATAGATATGGATATGGCAAGAAATTTTTGGTAACAAAAAAACAAATATTATTCATAATGTTACATTAGAATATTACATTAAAAACATTAAAAATAGAAAGAAATTTGGAGCGTCATGTCAAAAATAGTGTATAGCGTGTGTTGTAAAATAGGTGATCTATTTCCTTAAACAAAAAATGATCTTATCTTGGAGATTTTTAATGCTTACTCTTAAACTCTTTGTTTATACAGTAGTAATATTCTTTGTTTCTCTCTTCATCTTCGGATTCTTATCTAATGATCCAGAGCGTAATCCTGGGCGTGAAGAATAAAAAAAGAGATGAGATTCGTTTTTACTTTTTCCTTGATTTTTTCATAGGTAAATGTATAAATATTTCATAGGTAAATGTATAAATAAATGGAATAGATGCTAAATAAAGATAAAAGATTTATAAAAGAAACTCATCGAAAATTATTCTAATTCGAAAATCTCAAGTGATCAGAGGGGGGTCGGAGAGAGAGGGATTTGAACCCTCGGTACGAAGAATTCGTACAACGGATTAGCAATCCGACGCTTTAGTCCACTCAGCCATCTCTCCCCATTCAAAATGGGAGATTTATCATGTGATTTCACACGTGAAGTCAAGATTGAGAACAATCTTTATTTTCCTTCACTTGAATGATCCGAAACAGATTCCCCCAATAGAAAGAATACTTTACTTCTTTTATTTTGTACAAAAGCCAACCTGATTAAGTATAAGTACTGGCTGGGCCAGTACTTCTTTTGTTCCAACGAATAAAAATTCTTATTGAAACAAGAAGACTCATTTTCATTGCCATTCCTAATCATTAGAAATTATATAAGATTCTAGATTAATCTAGAATATTCTATATTCTATAGTAATTCTAGTAAATTAGAGTATAAATTAGAATATTTAGTCTTTCTATTAAAATTTATAGTAAAAGTGTTCTAGTAATAGTATTCTATTATATAGTAAACTCTTATTTTTTGTCTTTATTTTCTTATTCTTAAGTCTAAGATTCGGAAATTCATCAATGAAAAACAAATTTCATTCTAAATGAAAGTTGAAGTTCAGTATTTGATTCATATTTAATATATATTAAATATATAATTAATATGTAGCGGGTATAGTTTAGTGGTAAAAGTGTGATTCGTTCTATTAACAACTTCAATAGTTAAGGGGTCTTTCCATTTTTTTCATATTTCATATTCCATTCCGATAAAAAACTTTATTTCTTAAAAAGATTTAATCCTTTACCCCTCAATAGGACATTTGAGGAAAGAATATACATTCTCAGAATTTCTATCCAAAAGTCAATCAGAATTTTACAGAATTTTAATAAAAAAATTGGATTATGGAGTTGAGAAGCATAATTTTTTTGATTGGTTATATTAAATTCTTCCAATTCAATGAGTATGAATAAAGGATCTATGGATAATAGTACAAAACTTTCAATCGTAACTAAATCTTCAATTTTTGCGCTTAAAAAGGGCAAGATTGAAGCCAAATAGCTAGAAAATGATGGTTTTGGTTTACTAGAACCCTCGGCTTCTTATTTCAGCTCGGTAGAAACAAAATTATTTTCCTTAGGATCCCCCGAATATAAAAGAAATAGGGAACGAAGTAACTAGACTAGAGACTAGAAAGATTT